TAATGATTTCGATTCCTATCAGGATCTGTAAGTATAAAGTATAAGGAAAGAAAGGGGGGGTAAAGTAAATAAAAAAACTCTTTTTTCCTTTTGATTCATTGAAAGATTGATTTTCAATCGATTTGGCAATAACGAAAAGATTACTAGTAATCCGTGTCGATCTCGCTAAAGTGCATATCCGTGTAGATATCAATATATCAGTCCCGCCTCTGTCAGTTACAACACAACGATTCTAATCGAAAATGGAAATGAAGAGGTTTGAATGAAATGGTAAGAATATGTACGCTCTACGCTTTTTTCCCTGGGACTGTAGTTCAATTGGTCAGAGCACCGCCCTGTCAAGGCGGAAGCTGCGGGTTCGAGCCCCGTCAGTCCCGATGGATACAAATCCAATAAAAAAATACATCAATTTATCTCTCCATTTTCTGTGAAAGGGAATAGAACAGAATTTTATTCATAACTAGGACCCCCTTTCTTTATTTCTTTTTTTTTTCTTTTTCGTTTCACATTTATCATCAAACCAATATGGTAATTTCCATTTCGTCAACTAATATTGATTGGTGGGAAAGAAACATATGTGGATTAGTATAAATATTAGTAGCGTCCTATTCAGGATTCCAAGAAAAAGAGATACCGTACTGCCGGGCCTGGCTTTTTTCGATTACTCCTGATCTGTGTAATGGAATAGAGTACTATATATGTTTACCACGAGCACACCCACAAATGGAATTTTCACAATACAAAATAAATTGAACATAGTTGATTCAAATACTTTAAGATTCAAAGTATATCCCTTATTTTGCCCCGATTTTGTGTAACTAATTTCAATTACTAATTATTTGAATTTGAAACAATCTATCTCATTCAAATTTCACACTGAACTTTTAATACATGTGTCCTATTCCTAATGCAAGTAGGAGAATATTAATAAAATAAAGATCAAACAAAGATTCCCTCTCGATAATTTTTAGTTTAAGAGAAGAGTCCCGCTGAAGAAAGAACAAACAAACTCTTTTTAAAAAAAAATAAATAAAAAAGTAAAGGAATTATTGATTGGATCAATAATCCAATTTGGAATTCGGTATGGATAAAAGATCTTCCTATGTTATACTATTCAATTCTCGACGATGAATCGAGTTGATAGCTCAGATATTGTTATTCATGATATTGATCCGATTCGATATCATCGAGATGTCATTTTTATTATCCCATTGAATTTACCGACGAAAGATTTTTCATCTCTATGGGATTAAATCCCGAGTTATTGCGAATTAAAGAGAAATGAAACGATGAGATTATGGAAGTCAATATTCTAGCGTTTATTGCTACTGCACTGTTCATTCTAGTTCCTACTGCCTTTTTACTTATTATTTACGTAAAAACAGTAAGTCAAAGTGATTAATTTAACTTAAACTTGACTTCTTTGTTCTTATCAATGCAATCAAGAAAAAAATGCAAAAGGATTTCTATTTCGTGTCTTAGTCTTCAATGAAATGATCGGACTAGAATCAGCAGATTTCTATGAAATCGGATAGTTTAGTTTGGTAGAAAGAAATAAAAGCTATTTCTTTATACCAAACTATCTATTATTGTTATTGTAGTATATAAAAAGAAAGATACTTTAATATGGATCAATCTACAATATGTATCTTCCTATTCATATATATCAATCACAGATATGTAATGGACATAGCGCCCCCCAATTTTTTTTCATCTATTATCTATTTGATTTGTATTGGTTCAAATCAATCTGAAATAATAAAAAGACACCTCTTATTCTTCCGAGATTAAGATTTATATAGATTTATGATTCTTTTCAAGACCAATCTCGGTATCATATTCAAAAAAATCAAGTAATCTTTTTAGTATTACGAAGAAGTAATTGATTAAATAGTTGACAGATGATCCCCCGGTTCTATGGGAAACTTTTTCCTATTTCTAAAAGATTAGTAAAACCCAATCGATTTTTAATGTTTGAACCATGATAGTAAATGAGTTCAATAAAGCATAAACTCAATTTCGAAACTAATAAACCAAATAAAAAAAGAAGTGGTAAGCATAAGCACGTAATAATGTGACTCACCTAAGGCAACGGGAATATCTTATTATGTGTAGTATCTCGTTAGACTTAGACAACCATTATGTCTATCTTGTTTCCCATAGAAAGTGTGTATCCCTTAATATAATAACTACTAACAGAACTCTTTTGAAAAAAAGGGGGGATAAAAAGGTTCTGCGGTTCCTCATTGTCTATATATCTATATATAGATATATAGGGTCATTTCATCGAACTAGAATTTTAGGAAGAATTCGGTTGGAATCAATTTCTTATTATTTGTATTCCTTTTCAAATAGGAACATGGGAATAATTGAAATATTTATTTGATTAAAAGAGTCCTTGCTTTATATATATTATATATATATTCTATATACATATATATACATATATTCGAATACAGTATTCCAATCGAATAGAATTCCGAAATGTAGATATTTTTTT